CAAGACGTTCTTCGAACCAATCATAGATTTTATTGAGATAGGTAAACCGAGGAGACCCCCCCCGAGAACCGTATATGAAAATTTCATCTCGTACGGCTCAAACAGAAACACCCCAATACTAGTTCTAACGGATGTGTGGAATAGAAAGTTTTAAATTTCTTAATTCTATGATTCTATTTTTTCTGAAGATATGAAAGAATAAAAACCCTAAAACTATTCCTTGTGGTTATAATGCCAAAAAATCAAGTCGGCTCATTCGTCTCTATATTGATCGTTATAGGCCTCTTGAATCTTCTATTTACCTATTTTCTTTGTTGTTATTTATGTGTAATGCGGCTTTACTGCTGTTTTTTTTTATTATTGATAGGAATTCTCTTGTTAAGACCCTATGAATCGATTAAAACCTCAGATTCATACTAGAACCACGATGATTCAATAAAACCTCCTCAAACTAAGTCCCAAAATTCCCTGAGTAAGAACCGTTGGATCATCACTTATTCAATGACTAGATATAATGACTAAAAATCCAAAGAAATCTTTGTCCTTTGATCAAAATAAGCATAAACGGAAGTTTGAAAGAAACAAAATCTTTCTATTTATAACTTCTAACTCTTTGAAAAATTTTTTGGAGTCCGGCCGCGAGGTCTGACTATTAAGTATGAATCATAGTTCTAATACTTTGTAATCTATGTAATCTATTTTATATATTCCGTGCTCCAGATACTAAAATGAATATCCGACGAAGTAAAACCATCTCTATCAAGATGACAGACCCATTCTCTGTACTAGCCATAGGATCCATTATACCAAGTCACACACTCATATTCCGGAAATACAGAAAAAAAGAAATTCCACGGTCGAACTACCAAAATAGAATGGGATAAAAATCAGAAAACTAAATGCTTCACTTTGTATTGAAAAAGCTAGTTAATGGTTCTTGTGAATCTAATTCATTGAAATTCCATCCAATAAAATGGAAGAATTATAAATCTCCAAAATAATAGATAGAAATACTGCAAATAGAGCCATTGCGAGACCCATCAAAGGAGTAGTTCCCCAACCAGGAGCTACTTTACCATATTCTGAATTCAATGGTTTCAATAAACTTCCGGCATTAGTTCGTTTTGGGCGGCCAGATCTAGAACTACCCTCAACGGTTTGTGTAGCCATAATATTTTATATTCATTAAGATCTGTTGACTTTGTATACCATTCCGTTGTAAATAAATGATCTTATCATAGATCCATTGTGGTCTTAAAACTATATAATGTCTTAAAACTATATAATAATGGAAACAGCAACCCTAGTTGCCATCTTTTTATCTGGTTTACTTGTAAGTTTTACGGGGTACGCCTTATATACTGCGTTTGGGCAACCCTCTCAACAACTAAGAGATCCATTCGAGGAACACGGGGACTAGTTGAAGTAATGATCCTCCCACTATTGGGAGGATCATTACTTTCAATTGAGATAATGAAAAATTATTTCACCTTTTTACTTTTTAGTTGGAACTTTAGGCGGTTCGCGAAAAAAGATAGCGAAAAAAATGATTCCTAGAGTTGAGACTAAAAGGAATGTATAAACCAATGCTTCCATAGATTCGATCGTGGTTTACAATTATAGCTTCCATACCTGTTTATTTGGGATCGTCTCACGGATAAAGAAAGAACAAAAGTCAAAGAAAAGGCAGCGAGTCAAATGTCAAATCAAGATTTATCCGGTACCCCAACCCTATAGTCAGTCAAATAAACTAAAAACGAAAAGTAACAAAGCAATATTGTATCAAACTACCTGTCTTCTTGTAGTTGGATCTCCAAGTTTTTGGAATGCTCCAAATTCCACTTGAGCATCTAAATCCGGATCAATACCAGCAAAAACATCTCTAAACAGGGTTCTAGCACCATGCCAAATGTGTCCGAAGAAGAAGAGCAAAGCAAACGAAGCATGCCCAAAGGTAAACCAACCCCTTGGACTGCTACGAAAAACACCATCGGATTTCAAAGTAGCACGGTCTAATTCAAAAATTTCACCCAATTGAGCACGTCTAGCATATTTTTTCACAGTAGCGGGATCGCTATAACTGACTCCGTTCAGTTCGCCGCCATAGAACTCAACAGTTACACCTACTTGTTCGACACTATATTTTGATTCTGCCCTTCTAAAAGGAACATCAGCTCTAACAATTCCGTCCCCGTCGACCAAAACAACCGGAAATGTTTCAAAAAACGTCGGCATACGACGTACAAAAAGTTCACGCCCCTCTTTATCTCTAAAGATAGGATGTCCTAACCACCCAACGGCTATTCCATCCCCGTTGTCCATGGAGCCTGCTCTGAATAATCCACCTTTTGCCGGATTATTGCCGATGTAATCATAAAAAGCTAGTTTTTCAGGAATTTTAGACCAAGCTTCGGATAAACTTTGATTTTCGGCTAAGCCAGCACCAATTCTTCGATATATTTCTTGTTGGAAGTATCCTTGATCCCATTGATAGCGCGTGGGACCAAACAATTCAATCGGGGTAGTTGCTGAACCATACCACATAGTTCCAGCAACTACAAAAGCTGCAAAAAAGACAGCGGCAATACTACTGGAAAGTACGGTTTCAATATTTCCCATACGTAATCCTTTGTATAGACGTTGAGGTGGACGAACACTAAGATGGAATAGACCTGCCAATATGCCTAAGGTCCCTGCTGCAATATGATGAGAAGCTATTCCTCCCGGAACAAAAGGATCAAAACCCTCCACACCCCACGCTGGATTTACGGCTTGTACCCTTCCGGTTAGTCCATAAGGATCGGACACCCATATTCCAGGACCATACAATCCTGTTACATGAAATGCACCAAAACCAAAGCAAGCCACCCCTGAGAGAAATAAATGAATTCCAAAGATCTTAGGCAAATCCAAAGAGGGTTTTCCTGTACGTTCATCAGTAAATATTTCTAGATCCCAATACACCCAATGCCAGATAGCTGCCAAAAAACACAAGCCAGAAAACACAATATGTGCCCCGGCCACACCTTCGTAACTCCAAATACCCGGATTCGTTACAGTCCCCCCTGTAATACTCCAACCGCCCCATGAATTCGTTATTCCTAAACGAGTCATGAAGGGTATAACGAACATACCCTGTCTCCACATTGGATCAAGAACAGGGTCAGAGGGATCAAAAACGGCTAATTCGTATAGAGCCATCGAACCGGCCCAACCAGCAACCAGAGCTGTATGCATTATATGGACAGAAATCAAACGACCGGGATCATTCAATACGACGGTATGAACACGATACCAAGGCAAACCCATGGAAATACCCCTTTATCAACGAAAAATAGACACAATGTAACTTTATTGCATTGGAGAAAACTATGCTATGGACCCCTTTTTTAGGGGATTCTCTTGGGGAAAGGATTCATATTTGTTTGATGCTTTTCGTAATAATTACTTTTAGTAATAACGAAACTCTTTTGTTCGTAGGAACAAAAAGAAGCAGATCTATTCTACACCCGATAAGTACCAATACGCAATGGTAAGGGGGTTGGTACCATTTTATATGAGTGAATGTATATATATTTGTTCATCATTCAAAGGACTTATTTGTAAGAATTTTCCTTTATTCATTTTGTCTTCTTTTTTTATGAACTTAGTCAATCTAGGGATAAAATAGGATAATAAAATAGGATATAAAATCAATAGTATTATATTAGGCCACTAAACCCACTGTTACGCTTTCACATCAAAGTGAGATATAGTACTTAATTTTCTTTTATTTAATTAATGCCTATTGGTGTTCCAAGAGTACCTTTTCGAAGTCCTGGAGAGGAAGATGCATTGTGGATTGACGTATAGTGCGACTTGTCAGATATATTGGGCATATGGTATTTCCCCGTTCTCTTCCCCGATCGAGATATCCCCTCTTTCGCCCAAGAAAGATTGATTCAATTATCAAAAATTTGGAGCGTGAAGTGCAATTAGATCCATTTTTTAGGGAGGGTATACGGATTAATATTATCAATTAGAATAATTTATGGTTGGCTTGGTTAGACCAATCAAATGAAGTATCCAGGCTCCGTTTAGAAAGAAAACCAATTGGTAATAAATATATTTAGGATTACGACTTAATATCATATTTTAGTTATTTCTATTTATTTATATATTTCTAAATAGAAATACTAAATAGAAGTGATCTCAAACTATTAATCAATCGAGTAATATGATGAATGCGTTGAATATTTGTTGGAAGACGTGAAATAAATTGAAAAAAAAAGGGAAGTCGTAGAAAAAGGACGTGGTATTGGGGCATTTGTCCTATATGTGCAAATCCAAATCGGGCGGATCTTTACTCGGAGTAGAGCATAAACCTAAAAAAATTGAAGAAGCCCAGTCAGCAACAAGAAAATTACATCGCGATTTAGATTGTATCTCGATGAAACAATACATCAATGAGAAGTTAGTCAGATAAGTTTAGTCATTTTTTTTTAGATAAACAAAACAGGCCAAAACTCATCTTTCTTGAAAAATGAAAGAAAAGTCCCTTTTTATAAGTAAAAAAACCTGTTATGAAAAAAAAAGCTAGAATCTACACATTGATTCCTTTTTTTCATGATTTTTGTTGAACCGTATGCATCAAAAGGTGCATGTACGGTTTCTAAGGGATACTGTTTTATCCCAATCAACCGACTTTATCGAGAAAGATTACTTTTTTTAGGCCAGGGGGTTGATAGCGAGATCTCGAATCAACTTATTGGTCTTATGGTATATCTCAGCATAGAGGATGATACCAAAGATCTGTATTTGTTTATAAACTCTCCTGGCGGATGGGTAATACCCGGAGTAGCTATTTATGATACTATGCAATTTGTGCGACCAGATATACAGACAGTATGCATGGGATTAGCCGCTTCGATGGGATCTTTTATTCTTGTCGGAGGGGAAATTACCAAACGTCTAGCATTCCCTCACGCTCGGCGCCAATGAGTTTTTTATTTGATTTGAGAGAAAAAAGAAAACTATGCCTTCACACTATATGAAATATTAAGTAATCACTATATGAAATATTAAGTAATAATAGCATGGCACTTCGAATTCGATATGAGAAATTTTTTTAAAACCCTTAGATTATGTATCGAAAGAGTAGTATGAGATAAAAGGTATTTTCGATTTTAGCCAATCTATCGGGAGGCCTATTTCAGCGTCACAAACTTTTTTATTTTCACACCAGGGGCTCTTAATCTTAACAATATTTATGTTATGAAAGAATATGAAAGAAAATAAATCTTTTTTTATTTTAAAATATTAAAATAAAAAAAAAAAAAGAAACTTTGGGATTGCTAAATAACAGACGAAATAAATATATAAAGCAACGGAACCATCATAGTATTTTTATAGTATTTTTGAACTACTACAAAAGGAAGGGTGGTTATTGGATCATTTACCAACCTGAGTCTAATAGACCCTATAATTTCTTTTATATTTCTTCGATGTAAGTAAGGTAAAAAAAGTGAATTCCATTATAGAGCCGTATGCAATGCGCAAAAGATGCCTGTACGGTTGTTCAATTATATCTTTTTTTTTATTATTCTTTATCTCCTCACCTTTAACTTTCATCATGCGAGATAGAAGAAACATTTTTATGTTATATCATTATATCATCAGGGTAATGATCCATCAACCTGCCAGTTCTTTTTATGAGGCACAGACGGGAGAATTTATCCTGGAAGCGGAAGAACTGCTGAAGCTACGCGAAACCATCACAAGGGTTTATGCACAAAGGACAGGCAAACCCTTATGGGTTGTATCCGAAGACATGGAAAGAGATGTTTTTATGTCAGCAACAGAAGCCCAAGCTCATGGAATTGTTGATCTTGTAGCGACTGAATAACAAAGAAAAAGAACAAGGATTTCACATGAATTCGTGATTTGGGATTTAATATTCTATTTATTAATCGAATTTTTTAATATAGAAATTCAAAATATAGAAAAAAAGAATTCCTAAGCATCCGGTTAAGGTCGATCTAAACCAGCCCATTATATATATGATTCAACATGCCAACTATTAAACAACTTATTAGAAACACAAGACAGCCAATCAGAAATGTCACGAAATCCCCCGCTCTTGGAGGATGTCCTCAGCGACGAGGAACATGTACTAGGGTGTATGTGCGACTCGTTCAGACCATGGACTAGGACAAAAGAAAGAAAACAATTGATCCAGTATCACCGATCCGTACCTGTGAGTAGGATAGAATGGACGAACTCCATTGAATATTCAATATCTTAAAAAAAAAGATCTATCCTTCGATTGGGGTATCAAATGTATGGTTCCCGTTGGTGCAAATCCAATCACCTCAATTTAAAATTTAAGATGAGAAAGAATTCCCCATTGATATCAAATGGTATTCATTAAGCAGGGGAAATCTTATTTTAAAAAGTAGAAAATTTAGGCCTTATTCTTGCAAGAACGGACTAACAGGGTCAGCTACTCAGCTAATCTTCATAATTAAATACCGTTACTGTATAAGTAGATCTCGTTGTGAAAGACCTAGTACTAGATAATTATGGGTAGAGCCAAAGAGTGTGAACTGTACAAGTTAACAATAACATTGATTAAATGAGGGAAGGGCTCCGGTGTATAGAGAGGACCTCGCCGTTTAAGAAGCAACCATAGAAACGATGGAACCCACTATAATCCATTTATATTTATTACTTTTTTATTTACTATGTGTTTTACCTAGTATCAATACAATTTTTATTTTCGAGGGGAAATGCCTAGAAAAAAATCGTGGTCGGGAAGGTTAGAGTAGCAAAAGCCATTGGAATTTTTATTTTATACATTGGAAGAATCCGTTTTGTTATTAATAGACTAGGACACGGGAAGGGAATAACTGAAAGAAAGGAAATCAATTAGTTATTCATCAAAGTTTCATTTATTCAATGACCAGAATTAAACGAGGGTATATAGCTCGAAGACGTAGAACAAAAATCCGTTTATTTGCATCAACTTTTCGAGGGGCTCATTCAAGACTTACGCGGACTATTACTCAACAGAAAATAAGAGCTTTGGTTTCGGCTCATCGGGATAGGGGTAGACAAAAGAGAGATTTTCGTCGTTTGTGGATCACTCGTATAAATGCAGTAATTCGAGACAATAAAGTATACTTTAGTTATAGTAAATTAATACACAATCTGTACAAGAAACAGTTGCTTCTTAATCGTAAAATACTTGCACAAATAGCTATATTAAATAGGAGTTGTCTTTATATGATTTCCAATGAGATCATAAAATAAAGAGAGTGGAACGAATCCGTTGGAATGGTTTAAATGGAGTTCCCTAGAAAATGAACTCTGGGAAGGTAGAGTAGAAATTAGTATAATAAAATATGAAAAAGTCGTCAAAATGAAAATGAAGAAACACGTTCAATAAAAAAGATTTCTTCTTCTTCCCCAATTTTTTTTTTTTTTCGAACGACAATCAAATCTGGATTTCCTATTTTTAGAAAAAAAAAAGCGTCAATCCGCATTTGAGTTTGGATTGGAATTTTTTTTTTGATTCAATTCAAGAGTCAGCCTATTTTTTTCTGGTTCTAAGACCAGTAGTTCTAGCGGTTGACTCGCTTCTTTCAAATTGTTTCTCATTATTAAGAAAAGGTAACGGAGATAAAATACGAGCTTGTTTTATAGCAATAGTAATTAATCGTTGTTGTTTTAAGGTCAATCGATTCACCCGTCTAGATAATATTTTTCCTTGTTCGCTAATAAATCGACTAATTAAACTCATGTTTCTATAATCAATTCGATCCCCCGATTGGATCGGAGGCAAACGCCTACGAAAAGATCGCTTGGATTTAAGAAAGATTCGCTTGGATTTATCCATGGTTTGTTTATTCCTTATCCTAAAGATCCTATTTCTTAATTCTCCATCACGGTTGATCCGATCGAAATAGGATTTGGTTTTTTTATATTTAAATCAATAGATATTAGATATATCTAATATGTCATTTTTCATCTTCCTTGGAACGGAAGACTGACACACGAGCGACCGGTTAGATCTATTTCTTTATCTCCCCGTGAATCGTATGTTTGTAACAACAGGGACAGAATTTTCTCAATTCCAATCGACTAGGCGTATTATGTCGATTCTTTTGAGTAATATATCTGGAAATGCCCATTGATTCCTTATTAACACGATTTCGAACACAACTGGTACATTCCAAAATCACCGTTACTCGGACATCTTTACCCTTGGCCATGAGCCTCCTTTGGTTTTTGATTCATTCAATTCTTTAATTTTCTGATCCGAAACGAGGAAGAAGAAAGGAACGAAAAAAAAAAAAAGAAACAGGTAACTCGAAATCTAATTATGAAAGAAAGATTTCGTTGCAATAAATCAATATAAATGAATATAGTAATAATAACAATATATTAATAATAAGTAATATAATGATTTCTAACTATATTACTAGATTTCTAATTTAAAATTGCCGTACAGCATTTAATTTTCATTTAAGTATCTTGTATGATATTATTGCCCCAACCATCACATTTCACTCTATTTTTTATTAATTTCATTTAAATTTAAACCTGGCCCGAGTTACTAGTTTCACCGAGGAGGAATCCCTTTATTTGTTTTTCTAACGTATATTCTAAAAAAAAAAAAAGGGAAGGGATTAGTTACAGATATTTGATTGTATCTCTAATCCTCTTCCCCCCCTCCCATATCAATAACTAGAATGAAAAAAAGGGGAATATCAACGCATCCGGAAAAAAACGATTGATCTCTATCAATAAACCTGCTAAAGACCCGAACCATAGAGTACTTACTACCGGTGCCACGGAGAGATATGTTTTTAGATCTCGCATTTTAAATTCTCCTCTTTCTTTATTATTTCTAATATATAATGGTAATACATATATACCCAGATGTGTATATGTACTTAATGACCGACCGCTTGTATTTGTACGCGGAATCCCTAATTCAAGTTGAAATGTACAACTTGAAATGTACAAAATAGATATTACTTTTCTTAATCTTAAAAGAAACAAATACGCCCTTTTATGCCAGAAATTCTCGAAAAATATTCATTTTTTTACGGGGTCTCATATTTATTTCATACTTTATATAATAGAAATATAATAGAAATATAATAGAAGTCTTTTACTATTTTTAATATAATTATATTATTATATGAGACCAAAAAGGAGAAATGACAAGATATTTGTGTATATCAATGGAGGAAATAAAGATATGGAAAACAAAGCAGGGATTCTCTACAATGACATTGTAGACCAATTGAAAGGGATGTAGCGCAGCTTGGTAGCGCGTTTGTTTTGGGTACAAAATGTCACGGGTTCAAATCCTGTCATCCCTACCTATTACTTATCTTCTGAACAGTAACGGGGGGATCAATTGAGATCGATTAAAAGAAAATTGGACATACACAAAAAATCTTTCATTTTATATATAGTATATATGCAAGACGGATTGGGGTTATGAAATATTCATTGTGATACTAAAGCGCTCTTAGTTCAGTTCGGTAGAACGTGGGTCTCCAAAACCCGATGTCGTAGGTTCAAATCCTACAGAGCGTGATTCTGTGTTCTTGTTAGTCGCGCTAGGTCGAAAATTACCACCAAAATAATTAAACCAATCAAAATTTGACCTCCCGCGAATTAAAGGAAGTAGGAGGTCAATCAAAAAAAGGATGTTAATTAATCAAAGTTCCAACTGATCACCACGTCTGTATTGTAAATATGCAGTTACGAATAATCCAGCCAAAGTAATAGGAATTAGACCCAATACGATTCCAAATAGAAAAACTTCAATCATTTCAATTTGTTTGAGAGGGGAAAGGGGAGGTAATATCTATCCTTAAATAGTAATCCGTATTGACTATAAATCTCAATGACCAAGAATTTTAAATTGATACGGTAAGGAACTATAGAATATATGAACTATCACAGATAGGTTTTTTTATGAATTGTTCATTTAATTAATTTC